CCAATTCGAAAGATCATTTGATGTAGTTGAAATAACTGAATTTTGGGTTGTTCGATCAAGTAACGGAAACTCAATGGAATTCATAATTGTATTGTCTCCATTTCATTTTTTTCTTATTTTTGAATTTTGATTCTCTGAATATTCAGGAGCTAAGACCATTCCAATGCTCCTTTTCGCCATGCATAAACTAAACCAACAATTAGGATAAGCACGAAAATTAAAGCTTCTATAAATACAGATACACCCAATACATCGAAACTCATCGCCCACGGATAAAGAAAAACCGTTTCAACATCAAAAACAACAAAAACTAGCGCAAACATATAATACCGGATTCGGAATTGTAACCAAGCATCGCCCATTGGTTCTATACCCGATTCATAACTAGAAAGTTTCTCTGGTCCTTCATTAATCGGGGCCAAAACTCCGGAAATTATAAATGCCAAAATAGGAATAACACTTGATATTATTAGAAATGCCCAGAAAATATCATATTCGTGAAGCAGAAACATAGAAGCACTCCTATGAATGTGGAAAATAAAATCTACCAGATTCGTATTAGTCGATTCAAATTGTAATTGTGAATTCATTCATAACTATTTAGTCCAAATACCAATTAATTTGGATCGAACCGACTAGTTTTTTTAGTTGCTGTGGGCCATATGTCTCGTTTCAAGATTCATCGAATCTCAAATCCTATTTATTATTTCTATTATACTATACTAATTTCTTTCTTTTTTCTTTCGATTTTTTTCTATTCTATTTCGATATGGTATAGACATATCATGCTCGTATACAAATAAAACTCTCTCTTTCACCGGGCCTTGGGTTCTCTCTAAAGAAAAGGCATTCAAATTTCAAATAACAAGAAATAAAAAATTAACATTAATAATTTTTTATTAACATTAATGAAAAATTAGGGCTATACGGACTCGAACCGTAGACCTTCTCGGTAAAACAGATCAAACTTATTATTATCGAAATGATTCGAACTGTTTCAAAGACCCAACATGCATTTTTTTTTGCATTGGGCTCTTTCATCAACTGATATAAATATCAGCGAGTCCGCCATCCTTTTTCTTAACCGAAAAATAATGAGATGGTTCCGCGTGCTCTGGTTCTTTATTTTTATTCAGTAGCAATACCAAAGTGTTTCAAAAAAGAGTTATCTTGACGTAGGTCTGCCTTCGGCCTAGATCAACCTAAGTTAAGTTAAATGGAGTCTCTGTCGCTATGCTCTGCCCAAAGCGTCAAATATGAAACTTCATACACCTTCAAGTTCATAGGACGAAAAGAGATTTTTTTGAGGTCCTTATACTCATTATGCCTAGCATTGAATGGACTGGATATTCACCTTATCAATTATCAAATGATGATGATGGGTTCTATTTGGCGCCCAAATTGGCACCTCAATTTGACCAACCAACCGTTTGTCAGGCTATTGTTCTCTTGTTCCTTCGAATCCATAGAGTAAGACATCGATTTTTACTAAGATAAATTCTGTTGATTACATGATGGACTCCTCTGAAAAAACATTGGCGCGCGTGTAAACGAGGTGCTCTACCTAACTGAGCTATAGCCCTTGTGTTTGTGATAAATATTTTATCATGTATATCATTTCTTGTCAAGGCGAATACTGCATGATCCGACATGATAGCTCTCTGATCTGTTTCCTGCCAAGGGTGGGTATTGCTTAGAACGAATATTCCATCTATAATCTATCGATGTGACAGGTTCCTTTTGTTTCTCTTTATGATGATAAATGACCTACTTAACCCAGTGGTTAGAGTATTGCTTTCATACGGCAGGAGTCATTGGTTCAAATCCAATAGTAGGTAGAGCTTATTAGATACCGCAGTAAGTGGTATCTAATAAGTATTTCTACTCATACTCACTTATTTTTTTTGTATCTTTTCCATACCCCACTACTCATATTCTATTTTATTTATTGAATCTTTTTTTGTTGCATCAAAATCTGATTACACTTAATTGGATTCAATCGGCAGAATAAAAAAAATATGGTGTATAAACAGAACTTCTTTTTATTATTAGGACGCACCCAAAACAACTAGTTATGAGCATTGATAGCCTCTACTCGCGTTTTAGCTCGTCTGAGAGCTAAATTTGCTTCAATTGTTTGTCTCTTGCCTTCCGCGCTCCTCAAGTTAGCTTCAGTTATTTCAAGAGTTTGTTGAGCTTCTTGCGGATCAATGTCACTACCCCTTTCTGCATCATTTACTAAAATAGTAATTTCATTATTGCCTATTCTAGCGAAACCGCCCATCAGAGCTATTGTTAACCATTGGTCGTTAAGACGTATTCTCAAAATGCCTATATCTACAGCCGTGGCAATAGGTGCGTGATTTGGTAATACACCAATTTGGCCACTATTAGTCGATAAAATAATTTCTTTCACTTCTGAATTCCAAACAATTCGATTAGGAGTCAGTACACATAGATTTAAGGTCATTTCTTCAATTTGCTCTCCACATCTAAATTC